ATATAATAATAGTAAAATACTTCTGGAACCCCTAGGAAAAATAAACTAGTCTTTTTGGGGAATAGTGGGGAAGAAAAGGACGTTTTTTCTGTATTTAACAAAAAGTAAATCTTATTTACTGGATGATTGTACATTTCAATATGTATTATCTTATGTATGTATTACTATAAAAGGAGGTTTTTCAATGCGAGATCTAAAAACATATCTTTCCGTGGCACCGGTACTAAGTACTCTATGGTTCGGTTCTTTGGCAGGTTTATTGATAGAGATTAATCGTTTTTTCCCGGATGCGTTGACGTTCCCCTTTTTTTCATTCTAGTTATTGACGTGGGAAGGAATAAAGAAGATTAGAGATACAATTAAATAAAGCCCCTTCTTTTCTCTTTTTTCCCTAGAAAAAGGGAGGAAAGAGAAAGAATATTACATTCAACAGCTGTGAGAGTCGGGTTCAGGTTGGAATTAAATTAATATGAATTTCTATGTATTAAATTTCTATGGAAGTCGAATACAAACTCTGGTTCTAGGGAAAGCGTATTCTAGACGATAAAAATAATTATATGAAATACTGTACTGTTGAAATATAGTTTAGAAATCTTTCTATCGTATTTCCTATATTGATTGTAATGAAATCTTGCATAAGAGGATAGCTAGTTACAAATTTTTTCCTTCCTTTCTTCTTTTTCGTTTCGAATTGAAAAAGGAAGAGTTGAGTAAATGAAAAATCCAAAGGAGGTTCATGGCTAAGGGTAAAGATGTGCGAATACCGGTTCTTTTGGAATGTACCGCTTGTGTTCGAAACGGTGTTAATAAGGAATCAACGGGGATTTCCAGATATATTACTCAAAAGAACCGGCACAATACGCCTAATCGATTGGAGTTGCTAAAATTCTGTCCATATTGTAACAAACATACGATTCATGGGGAGATAAAGAAATAGATCGAACGAACCGAGCACCGGCGCCCTTATCTTTCTTACAAGGAAAGGGCAAAAATGACATTATATATATAACATATTTAACATAGTTAAAGATAATTATAAACAAACCAAATCCTATTTATTTATTCTAATAAAAGATACGGCTGAAATAGGATTTTAGGGATAAGAAATAAACTAACCAAACCATGGAAAAATCTAAGCGAACTTTTCTTAAATCCAAGCGATCTTTTCGTAGGCGTTTGCCCCCGATCCAATCGGGGGATCGAATTGATTATAAAAACATGAGTTTAATTAGTCGATTTATTAGTGAACAGGGAAAAATATTATCTAGACGAGTGAATAGATTGACCTTGAAACAACAACGATTAATTACTATTGCTATAAAACAAGCTCGTATTTTATCTTTGTTACCTTTTCTTAATAATGAGAAACAATTTGAAAGAACCGAGTCGACCACCAGAACTCCCAGTCTTAGAGCCAGAAAAAGATAGGTTTACTCTTTCTTCACTTGAATTCAAATGCCCATCCGAACTCAAACGCGGATTTCTTTTTTGTTGGAAAAATCCAAGAATCCGGATTGAAGTCTCGTGTCGTAAGAAAAAAAAGAATAATCTGGGAAGAATCAAATTTTTTATTGAACGTGTTGATTCATATTTATTTTGACTACTTTCTGATATTTTATCATATTCTAATTCTATTCATTTTTATTCGATCTTCCCGGAGTTCATTCTCCGGGCAACTCCGTTTAACCGGTGGATTCTTTCCAACCTACTTCTTTTATGATCTCATTGGAAATCATATAAAGACAATTCCTGTTTGATATAGCTATTTGTGCAAGTATTTTACGATTAAGAAGCAACTGTCTCTTGTACAGATCATTTATTAATCTACTATAACTATAGCATACCCCCCTTTCACGAATTGCTGCATTTATTCGAGTGATCCACAAACGACGAAAGTTTATTTTTTGCCTATCCCTATCCCGATGAGCCGAAACCAAAGCTCTTATTTTTTGTTGAGTAATAGTTCGAGTAAGTCTTGAATGAGCCCCCCGAAAGCTTGATGCAAATAAACGAATTTTTGTTCTACGTCTCCGAGCGATATATCCCCGTCTAATTCTGGTCATTGAATAAATGAAACTTTAACGAATAACTAATAGATTTCCTTTCTTTCAGTTATTCTTTTGCCCCTTTCCTAGTATATTAATAACAAAACGGATTTTTCCAATGTATAAACTAAAAATTCCAATGGCTTTCGCTACTATAACCTTCCCAACCACGATTTTTATTTTTTTATAGGCATTTCACCTCGAAATACGAAATTGTACTATACTAGGTAAAAAAAATAGCAATGATAACTAAATAGTGGATTCCATCGTTTCTATGGTTACTTCTTAAACGGTGAGGTCTTCTCTATACACCGGAGCCCTTACTTCATTTAATCAATGTTATTGCTAACTTGTATAGTTCACATTCTTCGGCTCTACCCATGAATTATCCAGTAATAGGTCTTTCACAACGAGCTCTACCTATACAGTAACGGTATTTAATTATGAAAGTTGGCTGGGTAGCTGACCCTGTTAGTCCGTTCTTGCAAGAGGGGTACTAAGATTTCCTCCGCTTAATGGATAACCATTTGCTACCAATGGAGAATTACTTCTCATCTTGAATTGAGGTGAGTGGTTTTACACCAATAGAAACCATAAATTTCATACACAATAAAAGGGATATGACCCCATTTTCTTATTTTTAGATAGTAAATGTAGTTTGTTTTTCCGTTCTATCCTATTTGATCATTGATATTCGAACATTGTTCTCTTTCCTTTGTTCTAGTTTATGATCTGAACGAGTCGCACATACACCCTAGTACATGTTCCTCGACGCTGAGGGCATCCCCGAAGCGCGGGGGATTTTGTGACATTTCTGATTGGCTGTCTTGTATTTCTAATAAGTTGTTTAATCGTTGGCATGTTGAATCATATACATAATGGGCTGGTTTAGATCGATCCTAACCGTATGATTATGAATGATTTTTATTCAATAGAATAGAATCGATAGATCAATAGAATCATCAATCAATAGATAGTAAATAAAAAAAAGTCATAGAATATTAAACGCGGCAGGGTTCATTTTAAATCACGAATTGACGCGAAATTCAGGCTATTTATTGTCATTCAACCGCTACAAGATCAACAATTCCATAAGCTTGGGCCTCTGTTGCTGACATAAAAATATCTCTTTCCATGTCTTCGGATACAACCCAGAAGGGTTTCCCCGTTCTTTGTACATAAACCCTTGTCAGGGTTTCACGTAGTTTCAGCAGTTCTCCCACTTCCAGGATGAATTCTCCCGTTGCTACTTCAGAAAAAGAACCAGCGGGTTGATGGATCATTACCCTGATGATATAAGATAAAAAAGGTTTCTCTATTTCGCATGATGAGGGGAAGATAAAAGAAAGATAAAAGAATAACAAGAAAAAAGATAGAATCGAACAACCGTACGGGCATTATGCATTGCATACGGCTCTACAATAAAATTGACCCTTACCTTCAAAAAAATAGGATCGATCAGACCCCGATCGGTAAATGATCAACTTACCACCCTTCTTTTCGGAGGAATTCAAAAATACTATGATGGCTCCGTTGCTTTCTATATTTATTATATTTTTTTGTCTGTGATTTGTCTGTCATTCAGCAATCCCAAGGTTGCTTTTTTGTTTGATCAAATAAACTAAGGAAAAAAGAATCTTGTTTTTTTTTCGCTCTATACTATAAATATTGTTAAGAGACCTCTGGTGTGAAAAAAGTTTGTGACGCTGAACTGGACTTCCGATAATAAAATAGGAAATACCTTTTTCTCATATTACTCTCTCGATACATAATCTAATGTTTTGAAAACAAAATTTCTTATATCGAATTCAAAGTGCCATGCTATTATTACTTAAATATTCATATTTCATATGGCGAAGGCATAGTCTTCTTTTTTCTCTCAAATAAAAGCCTCATTGGCGCCAAGCGTGAGGGAATGCTAGACGTTTGGTAATTTCTCCTCCGACCAGGATAAAAGATCCCATTGAAGCGGCTGATCCCATGCATATTGTCTGTACATCTGGTTGTACAAATTGCATAGTATCATAAAGAGCCACCCCCGGTATTACCCATCCGCCAGGAGAGTTTATAAACAAATACAGATCTTGGGTATCATTCTCCATACTGAGATATATCATAAGACCAATAAGTTGATTTGAGATCTCGCTATCAACCTCTTGACCTAAAAAAAGTAATCTTTCTCGATAAAGTCGGTTGATTAGGGTCAAATTGTATCCCCCCGGAACCGTACAGGCGCCTTTTGACGCATACGGTTCAAAAAAAACAAAAGAATCAATGTGTAGATTCCTATACTTTTTCTTTTTTCATAGCAAGTTCCTTCTAACTTATAATGATTTCCTTGATTTTTCACTAAACACGAGTTTGTCTTCCTTTCCTTATAACTTAACTATTAACTAGAATATAAAAAAGAATTCATTAAACTTATCCAACTAACTTTTCATTGATGGATTCTTTCATCGAGATTCAATCCAAATCACGATGTCATTTTCTTGTTCTTAAATGGGCCCCTTTAATCTTTTTAGGTTTATGCTCTACTCCGGGTAAAGATCCGCCCTATTTTTATTTGCACATATAGTACAAATGCTCCCATTACCACTTCTTTTAGTTATCCCTTCTTTTTTTTTTTCAATTCACGCATTCCGTAAAATAGTTGAAGGCTTCATGTATATTACTCAAATTGAATTGATTGATTAACAGAAGAGTTTGAAATAACTTCTACTTACAAAAAAGAGATTTCTTTAAAAAAAGGAATCCTTTATGATATAAAATAGATACCACTTGGTTTTTTTAAACGGAGCCTGGATACTTCAATGTAGTAGTCCAACTAAGCCAACCATAAAATCTTCTAATTGATAATAGTAATTCGAATCCCCCCCAAAAAGTGGATCTAATTGCACTTCACGCTCCAAATTTTTGATGATTCCATTAATCTTTCGTGGGCGAAACAGGGGATAT